GTATCCATGATTCAAAATTTCCTTGCCAAGCTACATGAAACAGATTTCCGGACGTCCATAGAAAGATTATTGCTAACTGCCCAAAGTGAGAAGCAAAAATGTTCTGATAAAGACGTTCCTCAGTAATATCATCATGACTTTCGAAATCATGTGCGGTAGCAATACCAAACCAAATACGACGAGTAGTGGGGTCCTGAGCTAAGCCTTGGCTAAACCTGGGAAATCTTAATTCCATAATGCCTTTCAAATCCTCCTAGCCACTATCCTACTGCAATAATTCTCGCTAAGAAGAATGCCCATGTTGTGGCAATTCCACCCAGAAGGTAATGGGTTACTCCTACAGCACGTCCTTGTATAATGCTCAAGGCTCTAGGCTGAGTAGCAGGAGCAACTTTTAATTTGTTATGAGCCCAAACGATAGATTCAATGAGTTCTTGCCAATAACCACGGCCGCTGAATAAAAACATTAAACTGAAGGCCCAGACAAAATGAGCACCTAAGAAAAAAAGACCATATGCAGATAATGAAGAACCATAAGACTGAATTACTTGGGATGCCTGTGCCCACAAGAAATCTCGAAGCCACCCATTAATCGTAATGGAACTCTGTGCAAAGTTTCCCCCTGTGATATGAGTTACCATCCCTTGATCACTTATAGTACCCCAAACATCCGACTGCATTTTCCAACTGAAATGGAAAATGACTACCGAAATTGCATTGTACATCCAGAATAGACCTAAGAAAACATGATCCCAGGCGGATACTTGACATGTTCCCCCTCTCCCAGGCCCATCGCAAGGGAAGCGAAAACCAAGATTTGCTTTATCGGGTATCAAACGGGAACTGCGAGCAAATAAAACACCTTTCAAAAGTATTAATACAGTCACATGGATGGTAAACGCGTGAATGTGATGGACTAAAAAATCTGCGGTTCCTAATGGAATAGGTAACAAAGCTACTTTGCCGCCTACTGTTACTAACTCGCCACCTCCCCACGTTAAGCTGGTACTTGTTGTTGCACCAGGAGCTGTTACGCCAGGCGCGTTAGCATGGATATTTTGTACCCATTGAGCAAAGATGGGTTGTAATTGTATGGCGGTATCCGAAAACATATCTTGGGGACGGCCTAAAGCACTCATGGTATCATTATGAATGTACAAGCCAAAACTGTGAAAACCTAGAAATATACATACCCAGTTAAGGTGGGATATGATTGCATCGCGGTGTCTAAGGACGCGATCTAATAGATCGTTGTATCGAGTAGTTGGATCATAGTCTCTTACCATAAAAATGGCTGCATGTGCAGCAGCACCGACTATTAGAAATCCGCCAATCCACATGTGGTGTGTGAACAAGGAAAGTTGTGTACCATAGTCAGTAGCTAGGTATGGATAGGGGGGCATAGAATACATATGATGAGCTACAACAATGGTTGTAGAGCCTAGCATAGCTAGGTTAAGAGATAATTGAGCATGCCATGACGTTGTTAGGATTTCATAGAGACCCTTATGTCCTTGTCCTGTAAACGGACCCTTATGAGCCTCCAAAATATCTTTAAGTCCATGACCAATACCCCAGTTGGTCCTATACATATGACCTGCGATCAGGAAAAGAATAGCAATAGCTAAATGATGGTGCGCAATATCGCTCAACCATAGACCGCCGGTTATTGGGTCTAGTCCTCCGCGAAAACTCAGAAATTCTGAGTATTTGGACCAATTCAAGGTGAAAAAGGGGGTTGCTCCTTCGGCAAAACTAGGATAAAGTTGAGCCAAAAGGTCGCGATTCAAGATAAATTCATGAGGAAGTGGTATCTCTTTAGGATCAACCCCAGCGTCAAGAAATTGGTTAATAGGTAAAGATACATGGATTTGGTGTCCCGCCCAAGAAAGAGACCCAAGTCCTAATAACCCCGCTAAGTGGTGATTCAACATAGATTCTACATCTTGGAACCAGGCCAATTTGGGAGCAGCCTTGTGATAATGGAACCAACCAGCAAAAAGCATTAACGATGCAAAAATCAATGCACCGATTGCGGTACAATAGAGTTGTAATTCACTAGTTATTCCAGATGCTCGCCAAATCTGAAAAAACCCGGAGGTTATTTGGATTCCTCGGAAACCCCCGCCTACATCGCCATTCAATATTTCTTGCCCTACTATTGGCCAAACTACCTGAGCACTAGGTCCGATGTGAGTAGGATCACTTAGCCATGCTTCATAATTGGAAAAACGGGCACCATGGAAGTACATGCCACTCAACCAAAGAAAGATAATGGAGAGTTGACCGAAATGAGCACTAAAGACTTTTCGAGAGATCTCCTCCAAATCACCGGTATGACTATCGAAATCGTGAGCATCAGCATGTAGGTTCCAGATCCAAGTGGTAGTATCAGGGCCCTTAGCTATTGTTCTTGAGAAATGGCCCGGTTTGGCCCATTCCTCAAAAGATGTTTTTACAGGATCCCTATCCACAACAATTTTTACTTCTGGTTCCGGCGAACGAATAATCATTAAGTCCTCCTCTTTCCGGACAAGACATACAAAGAGACCCGCCAACTGTCTTTTTAGTGGCCCTTTGAAAGATAGATATTATGATTAGTCCTTTTCTTTACTATCTATCGTCCTTCTATTTTTTTTTAGTTATTCACTGGAGCAATTATATATTGAAGTCAATCCGAGGCAAGTGTTCGGATCTATTATGACATAAGGATTAGGTGCCTAACGGACATTGTTTATCTTGGAAAATTATTTCCCGACGTAACAAAAAAAATCTTTTTTTAATTTAAGAAGCTAGTGTATTTTTTTTTGAAGGTATAAGCTCCTATCTACATCTACTTTCCTTGAGTATAGATTTTTTTATTCGATTCCAAATTCCAAGATAACTCATTAGAATTATTAATAAGACGGTCCTCATATATTAGCGATGTTTAGATTGCCCATCTTTATTCGCTTTATTACTTCTATTCTAGACCCTATCCCTATCGTTTATCCTTATGAAATATTATATAAAATAGAAGGTAGAAGAAAGGGATATAATGAAATTCTTGATTCGATCTTCCGACCTAATTTATTTGATTAATAGATCAACAACCAAACTACCCATTTTATGAAAAAAGGGAGTGGTCTTATTCAAATTCAAAGCGCTTCGTAATCTTCAACCAGTTCTGTGCTTCAATATAATTTCCCGGAGTAAGCGCTATAGCTTGTTTCCAATACTCAGCAGCTTGATCAAACCAAGCTTCCGCAATTTCCGAATCACCCTGTAGAATGGCCTGTTCTCCTCGGTCGGAATAGGCAGTTCCTTCCCCTAGAACCGTACTTGAGAGTTTCCTACCTCATACGGCTCAGAAATTGCTATCTTAATTTCCCCTATCTTAACTGAATTCGATTTCTCAAAAATCGATCCAATTTCTTCTTGGGTTAAGCAGAAGAAGTTAATTACCTAAGTTTCAAACCCTAATTTTGATCAATAATCAGTTTGATCTTTTCTCCCACCTTCAGAAGAATGAAGCATAGATAGACCTATAGCCTTCGTTCGAATTTTCTGAAAGGTAACTATCTCGGTTTCATATATGAAATTTCTATAGAATCTTTGAAAAATACTTTTTTCCCATAAGAAAGAAAAAAGAACTTACTATCTTTGGGATCTGATACTACACCGCTGCTTAATTCCTTAGTGGATCGGCTCTATTACATAAGCGGATTCCTAAATTTTGCCCCATATCATGGGATAAGTAAGCAGTTTTTTTTAGTTGTATCGACCCAGTCGCTCACTAATGGATCTTTACGGTGCTTTTTCTATCAATTTTGGAACTTTATCCATAGAGTAGTAGCATGGGCCATACTTTCTTCCTATTTGAATTCTCGTGAAGTGTCCTTCCTTCCTACAGCTGATAGGGCAAAATCGTTGTTTTGACGATCCCTATGTAGAAAGCCCTTTTTCTAGTATTTACTAGAAAATTGAATCCTTTCTTTTTTTTCTTCTTTCTATAGTGGAGATAGCCGCACGTAATGACAGATCACGGCCATATTATTAAAAGCTTGCGGTAAGAAGGGGTTTCGTTCTAGTGCCCGGAAATAATATTCCAAAGCCTTTGTATGCTCTCCATTGCTTGTGTGTATAAGGCCTATGTTATAGAGTATATAACTTCGATCATAGGGATCAATTTCTAGTCGCGTAGCTTCATAATAATTCTGCAAAGCTTCCGCATAATTTCCTTCGGATTGAGCCAACATCCGTTACGGTCGTTCATTCTATTCAAAAAATCTCCGTTCCAAAACCGTACATGAGGTTTTCATCTCATACGGCTCCTCCCTTCTGTACATAGTACTAAGCGAAATAATCTATAGAATAAAAATAGAATTAGTCCCATCTCATTATGGACCGAAAGGGGCTGGTATTTTTCCAAGAAATCTCTAGCCAACCTTCCCGCAAGAGGTTTTTCTTAACACTAAGGAATTCCATTAATGCTAGAGGAAAACGATAGCTGCAAGAATTTCTTTGTTCTCAACGCCTCCTATTTAGAGGAATTAGCCACTTCAACGACCTTTGATGGTTATAGGGGTATCCAAAGTACAAACCTGATGGCTGTTTGTTATCCCAACCATTCTTCCCGGCCCTGATACCGATCAGGAAAGGGCTAATTTCTAACAAAGTTTTTCTCTTGTTGATTCCTATTTCTAGGTGTAGCGCTTTTCTCCCCTATGCTGCCTATTGGTACTAGTAGAGTAGGATTGGCCTGTAGTACAGAACCTATCCTGTAGGTGTAACCTTTCGCTCAATACTCAAATCTACAATTGAAGCATCTGAGGCCGCATCAATCGAGGATACACGACAGAAGGAATTGTTAGTTCACCTCACCTTCTCCAAGCGTGGGTTTCCTTTACTAATTTTCTTCTCTCTATGCGAACCCCCTCTCTTTCTCGTAAGACTGAAGCGTAGGTAGGACTAAAAAAAAAACACACAAAAAAAAAAAGAGTCAAATCGCACCATCTCTATAATAAGTAAATGCCCTTTTTTCCCCTGAGGTTGTCGGAATTATTCGCAATAAAATATTGGCTATAATTGAAGAGGTCTTATCAATGAAATTTCCATTTATACGGGATCTAGGCATAATTCCCAACCCATTCTATATAGAATTGTTTTCATTCCTTCACAAAATAACATAAAAACAAACACATTCGATTCTTATAAATCGATCGATCCATATATATGCTCTAAATGGATAAGGGAGGTATGGATTTTCCGCTCAGCTCAAATTGTCCCCTTTTCCTTCTGTTTGGACAAGAAGAGCTATGAAATATTTGACTAAGATTGGATTTCATTCCACTTTTCTATTTCTCAATAATAACTTCTCTCATCAGCTATTTCGCGTTTTCAAAGTCATTAATTGTCTCATACCCTTTTTTCGATTTCGATTGTATGGCGTAGCGTACCTTATGCAAACGGAATTCTAGGGTTCCTTTATTTTATTATGGAATAAGAAGAATTCTTCCATTCTCTTTTTCTTTGGTTTGGGGAAAACCCAAACTAAAACTTTTCGAGGGAGCGGAATTCCTAGTAAAAAAATCCTGGATCCTTCCACTTAGATGAAAAGGCATTTTTCCAATAGAACCATGGAACCCCCGAGCGGTTGTGGTTGTACCTGTACTACAGGAATAGGAAAACTCGCTATTCATTCAGTTTATTTTCCATAATAAGATTATGTAGGAGAGATGGCCGAGCGGTTCAAGGCGTAGCATTGGAACTGCTATGTAGACTTTTGTTTACCGAGGGTTCGAATCCCTCTCTTTCCGTTTCTCTTAATTCATCAACGTTAACGATCACAATGTATCAAATCAAATAACAGTTTATTCCAGCAATAATACCTTTATTTAATAGAAATTCTCTATAGTAAATTACTGTGGTATGTAAAATACACATAGAGGAAAGAACAAAAAAGAAAAAAGGATCCTAGGGTTAATCCATTTCTGCTAGTTGAATGGGAAAATACGAATTAAGGGCCTTAGGTCGATTTAGTTCGGGAAAAGGGGAAGAGGAAGAAAATTCTATGAACCTTTCTTTTTTTCATTAAGTTCAAGTCTGACGAGAGTAATATTCTACAACTAACAACTCATTTATTTTGAGACCGACCCACTTCCTATCTAGGATTTTTTTAACTAGTCCTTTATATTGCAATGTGTCAATCGTCAAATGCTTTGGCAATTTCCCCGGGTCGGATGAAGCAATAGAATTTTGAACCAGACGTTTTGATCTTTGGTTATCCTTCGTAGTAATAATATCTCTGGGTTTGCAACGAAAACTTGGTATATCGACTATACGACCATTAACTAAAATATGTCTATGGTTAACTAATTGCCGGGCCTCAGGAATGGTTGAAGCCATACCCAATCGAAAAAGGATATTATCCAAACGCATTTCAAGTAATTGTAGTAAAACCTGACCTGTTGACCTTTTTGCTTTTCCAGCGATATGTACATATCTAAGTAATTGTCGTTCTGTCAGACCATAATGAAAACGCAATTTCTGTTTTTCTTGAAGACGAATACGGTATTGCTCTTTTTTCCCAGAATGGAATTTCTTTTTCAGATTACTTCCGGATTTAGGTGTTTTTCTAGTGAGTCCTGGTAAAGCTCCCAGACGGCATATTTTTTTAAAACGAGGTCCTCGATAACGGGACATGAAGACTCCTTTTTTATTTTATTGAAATTTCATTTTACACAATTAATTTCATTGTATTTACATTACAGAATACATCGAAATGAAAACTGAATTAAACTAAAGGATAAACAGAGTAAAATCTACTAAAGTACCACAAAAAATGGAATTTCATCAACATCTGGATTTTTTGTATATATATTATTTATTTTATTGTTTTGTATCTAGCAAAATTGTAAGGTAGAACCACAGAATAGATCCTGGATTCTCCATTTAATTCGGAAAAAAGAGAGATTCTTGTTCATGGAACATCGATATAGAAAAAAGCCGACTATCGGATTTGAACCGATGACCCTCGCATTACAAATGCGATGCTCTAACCTCTGAGCTAAGTGGGCTTACATAACAGAAATAGTGTAACAAATAGAAATATATATAGTATAGGAAATCCGTAAAATGTCAGATCTTAATTATTAATCTTAGCTATTAACTAGTTCGAAATTTGAAGTTCTACTTAGAAAAAAATACTAGAACTTCATAAAGATAAAGTTAGCTTGATATGCTTAACTAGAGGATATCCTTAAATAGGATTATAGAATTTCTTGAACTTTCTTTTTATTTCTCTAATTCGCAAATTGATTTTTCTAATAGAATAGAATCTATTCTAATTTGTATATTGAATTTGATTTCAGATATTTTATATAATAAAGATAAAATGCGAATTTCTTGGCATTTTCATTCGATCATTATAGACATTTTTTGAAATATTTTCTTTTTTTTGTTATTTCTTAATAATTTAATGATTAATATTTCACTAAGGAGAACATAGAATCATAGCAAATGAAATTGCTAATTCTGATTAGAAAAAAAAGAATGAATATCAAGCGTTATAGTATGATTTTGAATACTCTAAAAAAGAAAGGTGGGGGAGTGGGGGAGAGAAAAAGTTTGGGATATATTGATTCGGATTGAATTGCAAATACATCAACGATAGAATCAATTCAATTCTGAATTGCAACACGCAGGGTCTCTCAAATAGAGACGAACTGCTAGACTACGTCGAGTAATGAATTCAACGATTCAAAAAAAACTAAGAGATGGATGAAATTACACAAGGAATCTAGGTCTCAATCAAAGAAAAGGAAAATGGGGATATGGCGAAATCGGTAGACGCTACGGACTTGATTGTGTTGAGCCTTGGTATGGAAACCTGCTAAGTGGTAACTTCCAAATTCAGAGAAACCCTGGAATTAAAAAAGGGCAATCCTGAGCCAAATCCGTGTTTTGAGAAAACAAGTGGTTCTCGAACTAGAATCCAAAGGAAAAGGATAGGTGCAGAGACTCAATGGAAGCTGTTCTAACGAATCGAGTTGATTACGTTGTGTTGGTAGTGGAACTCCCTCTAAATTAGAGAAAGTAAGGGATTTATACATCTAATACACACGTATAGATACTGACATAGCAAACGATTAATCACAGAACCCATATCATAATATAGGTTCTTTATTCTTTTTTAGAATGAAATTAGGAATGATTATGAAATCAAAAATTCATAATTTTTTTAGAATTATTGTGAATCCATTCCAATCGAATATTGAGTAATCAAATCCTTCAATTCACAGTTTTCGAGATCTTTTAAAAAGTGGATTAATCGGACGAGGATAAAGAGAGAGTCCCATTCTACATGTCAATACTGACAACAATGAAATTTCTAGTAAAAGGAAAATCCGTCGACTTTATAAGTCGTGAGGGTTCAAGTCCCTCTATCCCCAAACCCTCTTTTATTCTCTAACTATAGTATTTATCCTCTTTTTTTATTTTTATCAATGGGTTTAAGATTCATTAACTTTCTCATTCTACTCTTTCACAAAGGAGTGCGAAGAGAACTCAATGGATCTTATGCTATTCATTGAATAGATTTCTTTTTTATTATAGTATCGGCAAGGAACTTTGATTATTAACTCCATTTTTAAGTATTATTAAGTAAGCCATGCACAATGCATAGGACTACCCCTCCACCATTTCCAAATTTGGAATTTGGAATACTTTATTGATTTTTTAGTCCCTTTAATTGACATAGATACAAATACTCTACTAGGATGATGCACAAGAAAAGGTCAGGATAGCTCAGTTGGTAGAGCAGAGGACTGAAAATCCTCGTGTCACCAGTTCAAATCTGGTTCCTGGCACATAAAAAAAAGGATCTACCGAATAGGTATTGATACAAATACCTCGAGATGGGTTGGGATACATATTCGTTAATAATATAGATGGAGTATGATTTATTTATCTAAGTAGATAAATCTCTAAATAGAGGCACTTCTTTTTCTTTTTAGAGAAGGGTAAAAATCTCTGGTTCTTTTCTTTATGGTACAGAAGGAGGTGAGATTAGGTTCCCTTTTCTTCATTTTTGCATTTCTTAATTTTGTATTCCGCTATTCCAACAAATATTTCTTTATTCTTGCTTATCTTACTTTCCTAGTTGTTCTAACTAATGGGCGCGGTACAAAGTTCGTGGTAGGGAACTTCTTTGAGTCATCGTATTTTTCTGTTCATACGAAAGAAATAAATATGTGATTTTCCAAATTGGAGAATCAAAATGAAGCCCTCTTTTGCTCAGTCTATCTGGACCTTTTTTGTATAATAGGAATTAATTAGAATATAATAGGTGTTCCGTTTCATCTACGAACAGAACGTAAAGATATTCCTTGACTTGAATAAAATCTAGAGTTGTGTTGTATAAGTGAGCATTAATTTCTTATCATTCAATGAGCATCTTGTATTTCATAGAAATTGGGGGTTATATAGTCCTTACGTAAGGGCCAGCCTATCCAACTTTCAGGCATTAGGATACGTTTAAGGCGTGGATGATTATGATAAGAGATTCCCACCATATCATAAGATTCACGTTCTTGAAAATCGGCACTTCTCCAAATCCAGAAGACAGACGGGATTCTAGGATTATCCTTTTGGGCAAAGACTTTTATGCATACTTCTTCTGGGTTATCTATACCATACTGTATTCTTGTAAGATGATACACGCTAGCTAAAGATCCACCGGGTGCTACATCATAAGCACATTGGGAACGTAAATAATTGTAACCATATACATATAAAATGACAGCAATGGAATCCCAATCCCCTGCTTTTATTTGTAAAGTCTCTATTCCTCGGTGATCGAAGCCCAAAGATCTATGAACCACCTCATGTTTGACTAGCCAATTAGATAACCAACCCTGCTGCATTGTCTTGATCTCTCCCCCTTTGTATAAATATTTCACATTTCGAATGCAAGTTTGAAAGATTGCCCTGCTCTTTCTTTTTCTACATAAAAGAGCCC